TTTACATTAAAAATTTTATATGTAATAATGTATACGCAGTGTATTGGAATAATCATTGTTGCGTCATTCGAGCTTTTCTGGTTTTGGGGTTTGACAGAAATAATAAGATTCGTTCGACGTAGGGGGTAAGGGGGTTTGTCGCGCAAAAACGTAGTTTTGGCGGAGGGGGAATCTTATAGGGTAATGGAGTAAAGAGTGATGTGTTATGCTCTTGATATCAGTTATGTAACTCTTTTATAAATGCTCATAAAGTATTACATTAATTAACACCGCCTCCAAGAAATAATACAACCTTGTTAATCATTTAGGCTTGATGCATGAACTATGTCAAGTGAAAGTGACCCGAAAAAAAAAAACCCCATGCATTTAAAAGAACGCCTTGGCTTGGTGGGTCATGGAGATGTCGAGTCGACACCATTAATCAAATGCACCTTAGATGACACTAAATGGGGGATGTTTACCTAATATGGCCCTGAAATAGGAACCAAATGCCAGTAATAGAGCATTTTGTGCTACCCCCACGATATTTGTCCCTGATCGTTCAAGGATCGTATGCATTAAGTTATGGACTTGTTGGTGGTTTCTTACTACATTAATGTAGTGAGTGTTCGATTTTAGTTGGATCCAGGCATAGAAACATTGGAGATGGAGGTATGGGAGATATTCAATTTATCAGGTTAAAAGAAAGTTTCTGTGATAACGAAATTTATGGGCATGTTAATAAGGAAGTGTTTGTTGATGTCAAAGGGTATAAAATAAGAATTTTTATGATATTTAATGTAATGTATTCAAAACTATGAATGTAAGGTTACATATTATGTACTATCTCATAGTGTAATAAGTACATATAATGTACTAGACCATTATGTAATAGGTACATATATTGTACTATACCATAATGTAATATATACATATAATATGGTAAATCACCATGTGATGCGCGTTTGTAATAATGTAATGCAGAGAATAGTTTAGTTAGAATTCTAGTTTTGGGGACTAGTGGTGGGAGTTAAAATCTCTCTTTTCTGGCACTAGGGAAGACTTTAACTTCCAGTCTCCGGATTACAAGACCGGTGCTTTGTGGGTTAAGCTACTAAAGCAGTACTAGTTTAGCAGTTTGTTTTCGTATCAGCCGGCGGCGGGGAAGAAAATTAGGAAGAGGGCGAAGTAGAGGGCCGAGGCGACTTGGCCGATGATGACGAAGGGGTGTTCGACGGGTATTCCTCCAATTCAGGTTAAGATAATTACGTCTGCCACGAGGATTCAGAAAAGGAGTTGGGAGAGGGGGCGGAAGGTGGCTCCTTGTTGTTTAGATGTGTGGAGGAGGGGGACGAGCATGAGAACTAGAATTGAGAATAGCAGGGCTAGAACGCCTCCAAGTTTGTTTGGGATTGAGCGTAAGATGGCGTAGGCAAATAGGAAGTATCATTCGGGTTTAATATGGGGAGGGGTAACTAGGGGGTTGGCGGAGGAGAAGTTTTCTGGGTCCCCTAGCAGGTTTGGGGAAAATATGGCAAGATAAAGAAGGGCTAGGAGCATAATAAAGAACCCCAAAAGATCTTTATATGAAAAGTAGGGGTGAAAGGGGATTTTATCTGTGTCGGAGGTTAGTCCGGTGGGGTTGTTTGAGCCGGTTTCATGTAAGAAGAGGGCGTGGAGGAGAGTTGCGGCGACAACTGCAAAGGGAAGAAGGAAATGGAAGGCAAAGAATCGGGTGAGGGTTGCATTATCTACAGAAAAGCCTCCCCAGAGTCACTGGACAAGGGCATCTCCAATATAGGGGACAGCTGAGAGGAGGTTAGTAATTACTGTTGCTCCTCAGAAGGATATTTGGCCTCATGGGAGGACGTAGCCCACAAATGCTGTCATTATGACTAGGAGTAGTAAAATAACACCAATATTTCATGTTTCTTTATAGAGGTAGGAGCCATAATATAGGCCTCGTCCAATGTGGAAGTAGATGCAGATGAAAAAGAATGAGGCTCCATTAGCATGAATGTTTCGTACAAGTCAGCCATAATTTACGTCTCGACAGATGTGGGCGACTGAGAGGAAGGCGGTAGAGACATCTGATGTATAGTGTATGGCTAAAAATAGGCCTGTAATAATTTGTGCTGCAAGACAGAGTAGGAGGAGGGAGCCGAAGTTTCATCAGGCTGAGATGCTGGCGGGGGCGGGGAGGTCAATGACGGAGTCATTAGAAATTTTAAGTAGGGGGTGGGTTTTTCGAAGGCTGGCCATGAGGGGTTTTTGTAGTTGAGTAACAACGGTGGTTTTTCAAGCCATTAGTCTTGGTTAGAGTCCGAGCAAGAACTATGACTTATTTTGTTTATCTTTTTTTATTAGGGCTGGTGTTAGGATTGGTAGCAGTTGCTTCAAATCCTGCTCCTTATTTTGCTGCGCTAGGGTTGGTGGTAGCTGCGGGGGTGGGGTGTGGGATGTTAGCAGAGCATGGTGGGGCTTTTTTATGTCTAGTTTTGTTTTTGATTTATTTGGGGGGAATACTTGTGGTATTTGCGTATACTGCGGCTTTAGCCGCTGAGCCATACCCGGAGAAGTGAGGGGATCGTTCTGTTGTGAGTTATATTTTGGTGTATGGGCTGGGGTTGGGGGTCTCCGGAGCGCTATTAAAAAAATACTGATTTGAGGGTTCTTGGGTCGTGATGGAGGGGGTAAAAGAATTTTTTGTTTTACGGGGAGATTCTAGTGGGGTTGCTTTAATATATTTTTCGGGAGGGGGCATATTAATTGTGTGTGCGTGGGCTTTATTATTAACTCTTTTTGTGGTGTTAGAGCTAACTCGGGGGCGAGGGCGAGGGGCTTTGCGAGCGGTTAGGTTGCAATGAGGATTGCAAGAACTCCGGAGATGAAGAATGTTGTTATATAAATTTTAATTATGCCTCGTTGGGCGTCACTTGTAATTGTTGCTATTTTAACTTGTATTATTGAGATGCCTTTTGGGCCGGTTGTCTCTAATCATGTCTGGTCAAATTGGGTGGCGATGGTTTGACCTAGGGTTAGGGTCAGTTTTGGGAAGAGGCGGTGAATGGTTGCGGGGAAAAATCCTAGTATGTTTGAGAAGTTGTGGAGATGAAGGGTGGGGGTGGGTTTAAGTTGTTTTGAGGTTAAGGAGGCGAGCTCTATTGCAACGAGCAGGCCTGTGATTGTAACTATTAGGGCAGCTAGTTTTAGAGGAGGGCTTATTGTTAAAATTTGGGTCTTTGTTGGGAGGAAGTTGGCCGTAATAATGAGGCCTGCAATAATGCTTCCTCATGCGAGTCGTTTGATAGGGTTAATTACAGCGGGGTTATTTTCATTAATGGGGCTTAGGGGGAGGAATCGAGGGGTAATTATAGTTGTGAAGAAAATGACTCGGAAGCTATAGACTGCAGTGAAGGATGTGGCAATTAGTGTTAGGGCAAGGGCTCAGGCGTTTAAATAGGAGGTGTTTAGGGCTTCAATGATGGCATCTTTTGAGTAGAACCCGGCTAAGAAAGGGGTGCCGGTGAGTGCTAGGCTTCCGATAGTAAGGCATGAGGATGTGAAAGGTAAAAGTTTGTGTAGTCCTCCCATTTTTCGGATGTCTTGTTCATTATTGAGGCTGTGAATAACTACCCCGGAACAGAGGAAAAGTATTGCTTTAAAGAAAGCGTGTGTACAAATATGAAGGAAGGCTAGTTGGGGCTGATTTAATCCAATTGTGACTATCATAAGGCCTAGCTGGCTGGAGGTTGAGAAAGCTACGATTTTTTTGATGTCATTTTGTGTGAGGGCACAGGTTGCTGTGAACAGGGTTGTTAGGGCCCCTAAGCATAAACATATTGTAAGTGCGAGGGGATTATTTTCTATTAGGGGGTGTAGTCGAATGAGGAGAAAAATCCCTGCAACAACTATAGTGCTTGAGTGTAATAGGGCAGAAACGGGGGTTGGACCTTCCATCGCTGAGGGGAGCCAGGGGTGTAGGCCAAATTGGGCTGATTTGCCTGTGGCGGCCAAGATTAGGCCGAGGAGGGGGAGGGTCATGTCAGTGGTTTTAGCCAGGAAAAAAATTTGCTGAATTTCCCATGCGTTTATGTTGGTTGCAAGTCAAGCTATTGCTAATATTAATCCAATGTCTCCTACGCGATTATAAATAACTGCTTGAAGGGCTGCTGTGTTGGCGTCCATGCGCCCATATCATCAGCCAATTAGGAGGAAGGATATAATACCAACCCCTTCTCAGCCAATGAACAGCTGAAATATGTTATTAGCTGTGACTAGAATAATTATTGCAACAAGGAAAAGTAGTAGCCGTTTGGAGAATTGGTCGATGTAGGGGTCAGAGTGTATATATCAGGTTGTAAATTCTATAATGGACCAGGTGACGAAGAGGGCAATGGGGGTGAAGATAAGGGAGTAGTGGTCAAAGTTAAAGCTAATATTAATGTCGAAGTTTATAGTGTTTATTCAGTATCAGTTTGTGGTAATACCTTCTAGGCCCAGGTCTAGAAAATAAATTAGTGGGATTAGACTTACAAAGAACGCAGTGCTTACTGCTTTTTTAACGTGGAGAGAGGCTTTGGGCAGGGCAAGGGGATAGATGATGATAGTGAGAATAAGGGGGGGAAAGATTGAGAATACGATTGCTTGAAACATAGCTACTACTTGGATTTGCACCAAGAGTTTTTGGTTCCTAAGACCAATGGATGAGCTGTTATCCTTTAGAAGCTCGATAGAGCCGTGGAGTTTAACCACGGGGGTAAGAATTAGCAGTTCTTGTTGCTTCTGGCCTCTTTCGGTGGGCAAGAGGATTTTAACCTCTAATTGCAGAGTCACAGCCTGCCGTCATAAATTTAACTATGCCTACAGTAACATCATCCTCACATTAGCTCGGGTTTTAAAATAAGGAGGGCTATTGGGATGAGGTGGAGGGCTAGCAGGAGGTGTTCACGTGTGTGAAAGGGTTGGAGGTTTAAGGCATGGTGAGGGACGGGGCCTCGTTGTGTGGTTAAAAATAGGTGGAGGGAGTAGGCAGCTGTGATGAGGGTACCGGCTCCGGTAATAATAATAGTTCACTGAGATCAGTTAAAAAGTGCTGAAATGATTATAAGTTCTCCTATGAGGTTGGGGAGAGGAGGCAGGGCAAGGTTGGCTAGGTTAGCGATGAATCATCAGAAGGCGGTTAAGGGAAAGATTATTTGTAGGCCTCGGGCAAGGATTATTGTTCGGCTGTGTGTGCGTTCATAGGTGGTGTTTGCTAGGCAGAATAGGGCGGAAGAGACGAGGCCATGGGCGATTATAAGAATAATTGCTCCGGAAAAGCCTCAGGGGGTTTGAATTAGGATGCCGGCTGCAACAAGGCCTATGTGACTAACAGAGGAGTATGCAATTAGTGATTTCAGGTCTGTTTGGCGTAAGCAAATTGAGCCTGTCATAATAATACCTCAGAGGGCAAGGATAATAAATGGGTAGGCTGTCTCTTTTGTGAGGGGGTCAAGCACTACTGTTACTCGTATTATGCCATAGCCGCCTAGTTTTAGAAGAATTGCGGCTAGAACTATGGACCCGGCCACGGGGGCCTCTACGTGGGCTTTGGGGAGCCAGAGGTGTGCTCCGTAGAGGGGTATTTTTACGAGAAAGGCCAGTAGGCATCCGGCCCATCAGATTTTGTCACCTCATGTATTAAGAAGTGTGGGCTGCAGATGTGGAAGGAGAAGCAGGGAAAGTGAGCCAGTGTCTCGCTGCAAAAGGAGGAGGGCTACAAGAAGGGGGAGTGAGCCGGCGAGGGTATAAAATAGGAAGTAGGTTCCTGCATTAAGGCGCTCTGCTTGGTTGCCTCAGCGAGTAATAATAATGAGGGTTGGGATGAGGGTTGCTTCAAATATAACATAAAATATTAGGAGTTCGGTGGCGCCAAATGCTAGGATAAGAAATAGCTGTAAGGAGGTAAGAAGAGTAATGTATGTCCGTTGGCGGGCTAGGGGTTCGGGGCGAATGTGGTTTTGGCTTGCGATGATTATGAGGGGGAGGAGTCAGCAGGTGAGGATAAGAAGAGGGGACGAGAGCGGGTCTGTTGCTGAGTAAGGGCTTGAAAATAATCATCCTGCTTCTGAGGGGAGCCCTAATCAGATAAGGGACAGGCCAGCAATTAGAAGGCTTTGTGCTGTAGTGGTAGCCCAGAGTCATTTTTGGGGTAGTAGCCAGATTGTGGGGAAGAGCATGATTGTTGGGATTAAAATTTTTAGCATTGTAGTAAATTAAGGTTTTGGAGGCGATCAGTGCCATGGGTGCGAGCAGTTGCGATAAGGAGGCCTAGGCCTGCGCTTGCTTCACAGGCTGATAGGGTTAGGAGAAGTATGGGGGTAGCGGAAGAAGCAATAGACTCTAGCTGGAGAGCTCAAAGTGCTATAGCAATAAAAAGAGATAATATTATGCCTTCTAAGCAGAGTAGGGCCGATAGTAGGTGGGAACGATGGAAAGCTAGGCCTATTAGTCCTAGTGTAAAGGCTGATGTGAAAGCAAAGTGGGTTGGGGTTATAAGGAGGTCGTGGACTTTAACCACGATTGGCTGAGTCGAAATCAGGGGTCTTGTTTTGGACTAACGCTCCTATTCTGCTCATTCGAGGCCCCCTTGAACCCATTCGTGAATCAGCCCGAGGGTTAGGATAATTAGGATTGCTACGGCCCAGAGGAAGGCAGAGAGGGGCTCACATGCTTGATTAGCTCAGGGCAGAGGAAGGAGTAGTGCAATTTCTAGGTCAAACAAGAGAAAGAGGATAGCAACTAGGAAGAATCGTAAGGAGAAAGGGAGGCGGGCGGACCCTAAGGGGTCGAAGCCTGACTCGTAGGGGGAGAGTTTGTCTGCGTCTTGGGTTATTTGAGGGAGCCAAAAAGATAGGGCGGCAAGAATGAGGGAGAGGGTGAAAGAAATCAGTGAAATTATTAAGATTAAGTTTATTATCTTTCCTTGGACTTTAACCAAGACTGAGTGATTGGAAGTCACCTATACTATTTAATACTAGAAAGATTATGAGCCTCATCAGTAAATTGAGACGTAGAGGAATAGTCAAACAACGTCTACGAAGTGTCAGTATCAGGCAGCGGCTTCAAACCCGAAGTGGTGTTCTGATGTGAAGTGGTATTGGATTTGTCGTAGCAAGCAGACTAAGAGGAAGGTTGAGCCAATAATTACGTGTAGGCCGTGGAAGCCCGTGGCAACGAAGAATGTGGAGCCGTAAATGCCGTCGGCAATTGTAAAGGGGGCTTCGTAATATTCTATTGCTTGAAGGGCTGTAAAATAGAATCCGAGAAGAATTGTAAGGGTAAGGGCATGAATGGCTTGTTTTCGTTGGCCTTCTATGAGGCTGTGGTGGGCTCAGGTGACTGTTACTCCGGAAGCTAATAGAACAGCTGTATTGAGAAGGGGAACTTCAAATGGGTCAAGAGGGATAATACCTGTGGGAGGTCAGCACCCTCCCAGCTCTGGTGTGGGGGCGAGGCTAGAGTGGTAGAAGGCTCAGAAGAAGCCGGCGAAAAAGAGTACTTCGGATGTAATAAAAAGAATTATTCCGTAGCGTAGGCCTTTTTGGACGGGGAGGGTGTGGTGGCCTTGGAATGTTCCTTCTCGAACGATGTCTCGTCATCATTGAAATATAGTTAATAATAAGAGGACGAGGCCTAGGGTTAAGAGAATAGGGGTGTGGAAGTGGAATCAGATTGCTAGTCCGGAGGTTGTAAGGAGGGCTGCAATTGCGCCAGTTAGGGGCCAAGGGCTGGGGTCAACTATGTGGTAAGGGTGTGCTTGGTGGGCCATTATACGTTTTCTTGTAAATAGAGGGTTAGCAGAAGGACAAATACGTAAGCTTGAATTACAGCAACTGCAATTTCGAGGATTGTTAAGAGGGCTAGGACTAGGGCAGTTAGGAGGGCTAGTGTTGTTATCATTGGGGCAAGGGCTACAACTGCGGATGCAATGAGATGAATAAGGAGGTGGCCGGCCGTGAGGTTGGCTGTTAGTCGGACTCCTAGGGCAAGGGGGCGAATAAATAGGCTAATTGTCTCAATAATAATGAGAACGGGGATGAGAGGAACGGGGGTGCCTTCTGGAAGGAGGTGGCCAAGGGAGGCAGTTGGTTGGTTGCGTAGGCCTGTAAGGACTGTTGCAAGTCAAAAAGGGAGGGCGAGTCCTATATTTAGGGACAGTTGGGTTGTTGGGGTAAAAGTGTAGGGGAGGAGGCCTATAACATTTAGGGTAATTAGAAAGGTTATTAAGGAAGTTAGGATAAGGGCTCATTTATGTCCTTTTGTGTTGACGGGCAAGAGAAGCTGGTGCGTGTATTGGCTAAAGAATCAGCCTTGTAGGGCAACTATGCGGCTGTTTAGTCAGCGAGAAGTTGGGGAGGGGTATATTGCTCAGGGAAGGGTTAATGCAATAACAATAAGAGGGAGGCCTAGGAGTGCGGGGCTTATAAATTGGTCGAAGAGGTTTGTTATCATGGTCAGTCTCAGGTTTTAGTTTTGGCTTTTTCGGCATTTACTGTTGAGGGCTCGTTGGGGAAGGTGTGGGCTATTACCAGAGAGGGGATAATGGCTAGGAAGATTATTCATGAAAGGGCGAGAATGGTAAATCAGGGCGCCGGGTTTAATTGTGGCATATCACTAGGGGTGGTTGGGAGGCACCAATTTTTAGCTTAAAAGGCTAACGCTAAACCCTTTCTAGCTACACTAGTGAGGCGTCTTCAAGTATTAGGGAGGATCAGTTTTCGAAGTGTTCCAGGGGGACGGCTTCAACTGCAATGGGCATAAAGCTGTGATTAGCCCCGCAGATTTCAGAGCATTGTCCGTAGAACACACCAGGGCGGGAGGATATGAAGGCTGTTTGATTAAGTCGTCCTGGGATGGCGTCTATTTTAATGCCTAGTGCGGGGACGGCTCAGGAGTGAAGGACGTCTTCGGCTGTAACGAGTACTCGAACTGGGGTTTCTGTTGGAATAACTATTCGATGGTCTGTTTCGAGCAGCCGGAATTGGCCGGGGGTTAGGTCTTGAGTGGGTACTATATAGGAGTCGAAAGCTAGATGCTGATAATCTGTATACTCGTAGCTTCAGTACCATTGGTGCCCGATGGCTTTTACAGTTAGATGTGGGTCATTGATTTCATCTATAAGGTAGAGGATGCGTAGGGATGGGAGGGCAATTATAAAAAGAATTGCGCCGGGTAAAATAGTTCAAATGATTTCAATTTCTTGGGAGTCTAAGATATATTTATTAGTAAGGGTGGTAGAAACTACTACGATAATAATATATAGGACGAGGGTGCTAATGGTAAATGCAATTATAAGGGCGTGGTCGTGGAAGTGAATAAGCTCTTCTATAATAGGGGAGGCCGCGTCTTGGAATCCTAGTTGTGAGGGATGTGCCATAAGCTCGAAAGCTTAAGGTACGTAGGGGTTTAACCTGCGATTCTGCCTTGACAAGGCAGTGTAATGTCTTTACTAGTATCTCATAAAAGAAGGTGGCAGAGTGGCTTTGTGGTTGGCTTGAAACCATCTTACGGGGGTTCAATTCCCTCCCTTCTTGCACTAGATATATTTTCATGGGGGTGTTTGTACGAATGCTGGTTCTTCAAAGGTGTGGTAAGGTGGAGGGCATCCGTGCAGTCATTCTGCGTTTGTTGTTGTTATTTCAACAGCTAGTACTTCTCGTTTGGCAGAAAAGGCCTCTCATAAGATAAATAGGAAGAGGATTACTGCTAGCATAGAAATTATAGACCCAATTGAGGAGACGGTGTTTCAAAGGGTATAGGCGTCAGGGTAGTCTGAATATCGTCGGGGCATTCCGGCTAAGCCAAGGAAGTGTTGTGGGAAGAATGTAAGATTGACGCCTACGAACATGACTCCGAAGTGAATTTTTGTTCATGTGCTGTGAAGGGTGTAGCCTGAGAAAAGAGGGAATCAGTGGATGAAGGCTCCCATAATTGCAAAGACAGCGCCCATTGAAAGGACATAGTGGAAGTGGGCGACTACGTAGTAGGTATCGTGGAGTGAAATATCGATTGAGGAATTAGCTAAAATGATGCCTGTTAGGCCCCCCACAGTGAAGAGGAAGATGAAACCTAGGGCTCAGAGGAGGGGGGTCTCTCATTTAATTGAGCCGCCATGCAGGGTTGCTAGTCAGCTAAACACTTTTACCCCTGTTGGGATTGCAATGATTATGGTTGCAGAGGTGAAATATGCCCGAGTATCTACGTCCATCCCAACTGTAAATATGTGGTGAGCCCATACAATAAACCCTAGCAGGCCAATGGCCATTATAGCTCAAACCATTCCTATATAGCCGAAGGGTTCTTTTTTCCCTGAGTAGTAGGCTACAATGTGTGAGATTATTCCAAATCCAGGGAGGATAAGAATATAAACTTCTGGGTGGCCGAAGAATCAGAATAGGTGTTGGTAAAGAACGGGGTCCCCTCCTCCTGCTGGGTCGAAAAAGGTTGTATTTAGGTTTCGATCTGTTAGCAGCATAGTAATGCCAGCGGCTAGGACGGGGAGAGAAAGTAGTAGGAGGACAGTAGTAATTAAGAGGGCTCAGATAAATAAAGGGGTTTGGTACTGAGATATTGCTGGGGGTTTCATATTAATGATGGTTGTAATGAAGTTAATTGAGCCAAGGATGGAGGAGACCCCTGCAAGATGAAGGGAGAAGATGGTTAGGTCAACGGAGGCCCCTGCGTGGGCAAGATTGCCGGCAAGAGGGGGGTAAACAGTTCAGCCGGTCCCGGCCCCTGCTTCAACCCCTGAGGATGCGAGGAGAAGAAGGAAGGAAGGGGGAAGCAGTCAGAAGCTTATGTTATTTATTCGTGGGAATGCTATGTCAGGGGCGCCGAGCATTAGGGGGATAAGTCAGTTGCCAAAGCCGCCAATTATAATGGGTATTACCATGAAGAAAATTATCACGAAAGCGTGTGCAGTGACGATCACATTGTAGATCTGATCGTCGCCTATGAGGGCCCCTGGCTGGCTTAGTTCCGCTCGAATCAAGAGGCTTAAGGCTGTGCCGACTATTCCGGCTCATGCACCAAATACTATATAGAGGGTGCCAATGTCTTTGTGGTTGGTTGAAAAGAATCAACGTGTGATGGCCACAGGTAGAATGGCTGAAGATAAGCGGTGGATTGTAGCTCCATAAATAGAGGTTTGAGTCCTCTTTTTACCAAGCCCTGTGGTGAGTACCACATCAGATTGCAAATCTGAAGACGCCGGTTAATCGCCCGCCGGGGCTTTCCCCGCCTTTTTTAAGGCGGCGGGGAAAGTAGATGAATGCTCGCTGGTTTGAGCGCTTAGCTGTTAACTAAGAGTTTGTAGGATCGAGGCCTTCTCATCTAGAAAGGCTTTAGCTTAATTAAAGTGTTTGAGTTGCATTCAGAAGATGTGGGATAAAGTCCCGCAAGTCTTATCAGGGAGTAGGAGATTTTCACTCCTGCTTAGGGCTTTGAAGGCCCTTGGTCTAATGTTATCCTAAATCCCTAAAGGGTGAGGGTGAGTATGAGGGGGGTGAGGGGTAAGAGGGTTAGGGTGGTAGCTGCTGTAAGGGCTACGGGGAGGGTTTTTTGGTAAGATTGCAGTCGTCAGGGGGAAGCGGTATGGTCTGTATTTGGCGAGGTTGTGAGAGTTATTGTGTAGCAAAGTCGGAGGTAAAAGTATAGGCTTAGTAGGGCGCTTAGGGCCATAATTGTTGCTAAGATTGGTAGTTCTTGTTTTGTCAGCTCTTGTAAGATGAGCCATTTTGGTGCAAATCCGGTTAGTGGAGGGAGGCCTCCTAGTGAGAGTAAAACAAGCGTAGCGGTGACTACGAGGAGGGGGGCTTTTGGTCAGGTAAGGGCAAGGGTGCTGATTTTTGTTGTGGCTATAATTTTAAATGTCAGGAAGGCTGTTGAGGTTATTAGAATATAGATTGTTAGTGCGAGGAGTGTAAGGTGGGGGGCAAATTGTAAGGTTACGATTATTCAGCCTAGGTGGGCAATTGATGAGTATGCTAAAATTTTTCGTAGCTGGGTTTGATTTAGGCCTCCTCATCCCCCAATCAGGGCTGATAGGACTCCTAGGGTGGTTAGGAGGTTTTGTTCTGTTGCGGGGGCAATTTGAACTAAAAGGGCGAAAGGGGCTAGTTTTTGCCAAGTAGATAGAATTAGCCCGGTGGTTAAGTCTAAGCCTTGAAGGACTTCTGGAAGTCAGAAGTGGAGGGGGGCAAGCCCAATTTTGAGTGCTAGGGCCATTGTAACAAGGGTTGTGGGGACAGGGTGCGAGAGGTGGTCAATAGCCCATTCGCCGGTAATTCAGGCATTTGTGGTGCTTGCAAATAGGATTGTTGCGGCTGCAGTTGCTTGTATGAGGAAATATTTGGTGGTTGCTTCGGTTGCTCGGGGGTGGTGGTGCTGTGCTATAAGGGGGAGAATGGCTAAGGTATTAATCTCGAGGCCCATTCATGCGAGGAGCCAGTGGGTGCTCGTGAAAGTAAGTGTTGTTCCGAGGCCTAAGCAGGACAAGAGGATAATAAAAATGTGTGGGCTCATTAGTAGGGGCAGGGGTTTAACCTGCATTCTCGGGGTATGGGCCTGAAAGCTTATTTAGCTGACCTTACTAGAAGGTGGTGTAGTGGAAGCACCTGGAGTTTTGATCTCCTGGGTATGGGTTCGAGTCCCATCTTTCTAGGAGCTAAGGGGAATTTAACCCCTATGTGTCACTCTATCAAAGTGGTCCTTGGGCTTTCAGGCATAGCTCCAAAATTAGGGCTGAGGGGGAAGGCCAGCGAATGCAATAGGGAGTGCGGCGTGCCATAGAATTAGTGTAATTGTCAGGGGGAGAAAGTTTTTTCAGAGTAGGTGCATAAGCTGGTCGTAGCGGAAGCGGGGGTAGGAGGCTCGGACTCATAGGAACACAATTGAGAGGAGGGCGGCTTTGGTTATAATATTAGTTGAGGTGAGTTCGGGGATGTAGGGGAGGAAGGATGCGCCTAAAAATAATACTACTGATAGGGTGTTTATAAAGAGGATGTTGGCATATTCGGCTAAAAAGAATAGGGCGAAGGGGCCCCCTGCATACTCTACGTTGAAGCCGGACACTAGTTCTGATTCGCCCTCTGTTAGGTCGAAGGGGGCTCGATTTGTTTCTGCTAGTGTTGAAATATACCATATTGCGGCGAGGGGCCAAGCTGGAAGCAGGAATCAAACTGTTTCTTGTGCAGTATTAAATGTTTGAAGGGTGAAGTCAGCGGCAAAGATAATAACAGAGAGGAGAATTAGTCCTAGGCTAATCTCGTAGGAGATAGTTTGGGCGACGGCTCGGATTGCTCCAAATAGGGCATATTTTGAGTTTGAGGCTCAGCCTGAGCCGAGGAGGGAGTAGACAGTGAGGCTTGATAGGGCTAAAATAAATAGAACACCTAGATTAAGGTTTAATAGGGAGTAAGGGATTGGCATAGGGGTTCAGAGGATTAGGGCTAGGGAAAGGGCGAGGGTTGGGGCGGCGAGGAAGAGAAAGGGGGAGGAGGTGGAGGGGCGTGCGGGTTCTTTAATGAATAGTTTGACGCCATCTGCGATTGGTTGGAGAAGGCCGTAGGGGCCTACTACATTTGGACCTTTTCGTAGTTGTATGTAGCTTAGTACTTTTCGTTCAAGGAGGGTTAAGAAGGCAACTGCAAGTAGAACAGGGATAATGTAGGCTAGGAGATTAATTAGGTGTGCAATAATTAAGAAGGGGATTTGAACCCCTGGTTGAAAGGGCTTAGGCCTTTTGCAATTACCGGGCTCTGCCATCTTAATAGGTCCTTATTTTGGGCGGGTGTGTGCTTGTCTTTACTTGATTTAGTTGTTTTCGTCAAGTGGGCAGGGGGCGTGCTTGCAGTATTGGCCCCGTCCCTCCGGTCCTTTCGTACTAGGAGGGGCTGCTGTATAGATAGAAACTGACCTGGATTTCTCCGGTCTGAACTCAGATCACGTAGGACTTTAATCGTTGAACAAACGAACCCTTAATAGCGGCTGCACCATTAGGATGTCCTGATCCAACATCGAGGTCGTAAACCCCCTTGTCGATAGGAACTCTAGAAGAGGATTGCGCTGTTATCCCTAGGGTAACTTGGTTCGTTGATCGGCAAGGAGCCGGATCTATAGGTCAGAGATTCTGATATTTAGAGGGGTTGCTCTTGATTTTTGGGAAATTTCCGTGCCACGTGGAGGCTTTATTTTTCTCCATTGTCGCCCCAACCGAAGATGTGGGCCATAGCTATCAAGTTTAAAGCTGTGTAGCGGGCTTATTGACATAGTTGGCTTATATCTTAAGCTCCAAAGGGTCTTCTCGTCTTATATTTTTATGTCCGCTTCTGCACGGGCAGATCAATTTCACTGACTTGAAAGGGGAGACAGTAAAGCCCTCGTTATGCCATTCATACAGGTCTTCATTTAAAGGACAAGTGATTGCGCTACCTTTGCACGGTTAAAATACCGCGGCCGTTAAACAGTTGTCACTGGGCAGGCGGGACCTCCTATGTGGGGTGGGCAGGAGGCGGTGTTTTTGGTAAACAGGCGAGGCTAGTGTTTGCCGAGTTCCTTCCTTTTCTTTTAGTCTTTCCTATTGGGCGCTCCAGTGTGGGGTTAACGATTGGGGTGCTGTGGGTTTTTCTTGTTTTATGTTAAATGCACAGTGCCCTCTTTGGTTGGGCTCGTTAATTATTAGTGGGAAGTCCGATCTAATTTACACTTGGGCCAGGAGAGGGGGGTATCCCTCTTGTTACTCATTCTAGCAGGATCATTTCCATGTGTGCATGGAAGGGCCTAGTAGGGTTAGGGGTTTTGGATATAGTGCTTGAATTGTAGGCTTTTATCTGTTCGAGCTTTAACGCTTTCTATACGGGTGGCTGCTTTTAGGCCCACCGGAGCAGTAGTCTTGCGGTGTATAGTCCTTAACCTCCTGGTAAGGTTGTGTCCTGTGTCATGGGAGCTGTCCCTCCTTTGACTAACTCTCGTGTTTTTCTCGGACCCTTGTTTGCGGGTGTAATGTGGGGGGAGGAAAAACGAGGCTGAACTTTTATCCAATTCTTATGGCCAGCTATTACCAAGTTCGATAGATATGTCATCACTACCCGGAGATCTCTCCACTCTTTTGCCACAGAGATGGGTTTGCCCTGTATGGCTGTCTCGGGGTAGCTCACTTGGTTTCGGGGGGCTGAACTAAAGTACTCTTTGCTCAGGGGGTCTGACTAAATCATGATGCAAAAGGTACGAGGGCGCGGCTCTGCTTTTTTGTGCTTGAATGGGCTGTTTCATTTCTTTTTCAGCTTTCCCTTGCGGTACTTTTTTTTATTGCGCTGTAGGACCTTTTTCTGTCGCCCATACTCAGGTCGAAGAATGTTTTAGTTTAGGGGTTTGGGGTGAGGAAAACAAATTATAGTGGTGGAATATTTTGTGAATTAGGCTAGCTATTCGGCTCAGAGTGATTCAGTTCGCATGAATGTCTTCTCGGTGTAAGGGAGATGCTTGGCTTATCAGCCACACTATGATTATTCCAAGTGCACCTTCCGGTACACTTACCATGTTACGACTTTCCTCCCTGAATCATAGGGTTTTGTTTATATAGTCGGTTGGTAGTTGAATAGGGAGGGTGACGGGCGGTGTGTGCGTGCCTCAGAGCCAGATTCAAAAGTACACTCTATTTGCTTTTTACTACTAAATCCACCTTCAGGTGCATATTTCAGGGCACCTTTTGTGATAGTCTATTATAGAGAATGTAGCCCACTTCTATCCCACCTCGTACGCTACACCTCGGCCTGACATTTTGGGGTAGTCCCTTCTTGCCTACTATTTTCCCTTCACGGGGTTGGCTGATGACGGCGGTATATAGGCGGAGAAAACAAGAGGTGGTGAGGTTAAACGGGGGTTATCGGTTCTAGAGCAGGCTCCTCTAGGTGGGTCTGAGTCACCGCCAAGTCCTTTGAGTTTTAAGCTAGTGCTCGTAGTACTCGGGCGGATGCTTGCGGTAGGGGGGCATCTAAGTTTAAGGCTGAGCATAGTGGGGTATCTAATCCCAGTTTGTTTCTTAGCTTTCGTGGGGTCAGGGAGAATAAAGCTACTTTCGTGTTTGGGTTTCGTGCTTCCAGAAAACGTACGACGGCCTGGGAAATGTTTGGCTTTATTGTTTGTGGCCCTTAACCACGCTTTACGCCGGGGCTATCAACTGGGGCCTCTCGTATGACCGCGGTGGCTGGCACGAGTTTTACCGGCCCAGTTAGTCTTAACTAAGTCAAGTTTTCACTTATGGCTTAATGTTTGTTACTGCTGAATACCCTTGAGGGAGTGGCAAAGCAAGGCGTTTTGGGCAGGAGAGGGTGTGCCTGATACCTGCTCCTCATCTTCGGGTGGAAGGTTGAGGGCATTCTCACGGGGGTGCGGATACTTGCATGTATAAATTGGACTATAGCTGATAGTAAAGTCAGGACCAAGCCTTTGTGCCGATGAGACTTTTTAAAGTCTATCTTAATATCTTCAGAATTATGCTTTGTTTTAAGCTACATTAGC